GATCCCCAAAAGAGTTTTTTTATACTTGTTCCATATATGTCTGCTTTGACTCGAATGAATGTTCTGAAGAAACCTCGATTAAGTTATGTTATATATGTTATAGAATGATTCTTGCGTTTTTGCCCTTCTGCTGAGAAAGCATTCATTTCTCGGCTCATTTCTTAAAATACTTCAATTGGTACACGCAAGAAATAGGCCAATTCAGCAGCTTTTTGTTCCATTTCCCGTGGAGTAAAATTATCATCAGTACGAGTCAATGGAATGGCTCCCTGGCCTCTGATATCCATATAAAGGACACGCCGAGCATAAATACCCTCTTTAACTTCTATTCTGATGGACTGAATATCTTTTATAAAAAATCGGAGGAAGACCCGACGATTTTTTCCAGGAAATCCCCAACGAAAGATACACACTATTCCGTCTTTTCTATCAAATCGATCATAACCACTACCTACATTCCACGAAATTGTGCACCACAAATAGGAGCTAATAAAAAGACCCGCGATCCCATAGAAAGACATCACAATTCCTTGTGGAAAAAAAACTATTTGCTGAGACGGAAATAAAGATATCAAATTTCTACCAAGATAACTCGAGGTTCCAACCAACAAGAATCCTAATGAACCTAAAAAAAGGATAACAGCCCAGCAGAAATTACTTGTTTTTCGAGCCCCCGTTATAGGTTCTATCCATATATGTTCTGATCGACAACTCATACTTTATCCAGTTACTTTTTTTTATTGAGAGAATACCCCAAATGAATTTGACTTTAGTCCGTTTGTTTCCGAAGTAACCCGCATCAACTAGTACTAGTTTGATGTGAACCTTTAGGAGTAATTCATTAAATTGGTTAGATCTAAACTAATAACATACCCTTCGTATGATCTCACTAAAGATAGCCACATGCATATAGATAGACCAACTTTACAGTTCAGCCATCCGCCGATTCGGGTCTATTTGAAAATCGCTAGAATATAGTATTTTCTGGAGACATAAGAGTTTTTCGGCGGAAGCCGCTTATACCAATTTGTCTAAATGGATATCTGTGTTATGATACAAGCGTAAATTTTGAAAAAAAATAGATGAGAGTTTGTGCCATCGGCTCTAAACAATCTTGTTTTTTTGAACATGAAGAAATAAAGAAGCCATTGCGATTGCCGGAAATACTAGGCCTACTAAAGGGACCAAAACAGAGGGAAAGTTAAGAGTTGTCATAGAATGGGTACCTCGATTTACTATTTGTACCTGTTATTTTTATTTAGATTTTATATTTATAATATAAAGATATCTTATTATATATAAAGAATAAAGATATCTTATTATAATTTGATAATTCTAAATTGGAATTATTATTACTTTTTACTTTACTTAATATCTATTCTATTAAGTATAGATATAAGTATATATCTAAGTGAGTATATAATGTAGTTTTTCATTTCATCTTTCTACATGAAAGATTTGAAAGGATATGGATAAAGATTTGAAAGGATATGGATGCGATATTATTTTATTTCTTTTTTGCTCTTGTCTTCGAATTTCATTTACTAAGCACTTAAAAAGAAATTAGATTCTATTTATATTGAAGGGTTTGTTAGAATGCCATCCAGCAGGGATTCTTAGTAAAAATAAGATTATCGTAAGATATAGAAAGATAAAAAATTATATATTTTCTATATTTTATAGATTAGATTTTAATTTAATTATATATGACGAGAAGAAGATATTTTTTATTTGCCTAATTTCACGAAAATAAGAATTTCATCTTTTATCTTGTTGATAGAGGCTTCTTGATCAATAATCAGAAATATAGAAAAAAGAGGCAGATTTTCTATTTTCTGTGACTTTTGATTCTTTGATACAATTAGATCTTATGTCAACAAAGACAACCCTATTCGTCTAATTTTGATTCAAAGGAAAGAAAGTGTGGAGTTGAAATAACTCACTCAGAACGCTTTTTAAAGGATTACGTGGTACGATTAGATCGAATAAGCCCTTCTGGAATAAATACTCAGACGCTTGTGAACCGTCGGGTACTGTTTTATTCAATGTTTGTTCAATTACTCTTTTACCCGCAAAGGCAATGTAGGCATTGGGTTCGGCAATAATGATATCCCCCAACATACCAAAACTAGCTGTCACCCCACCGGTAGTAGGAGATGTAAGGATTGGTACATAGAATAACTTTTTATTTGATTGATAATCATATAAAGCAGAAGATATTTTAGCCATTTGCATCAAGCTCAAACTTCCTTCTTGCATGCGTGCCCCTCCAGAAGCACACACTATAATAAGAGGTAGAAATTCTTTAGTAGCGTATTCAATCAAACGGGTAATTTTCTCCCCCACTACGGATCCCATACTACCCCCCATAAACTGAAAATCCATAACCGCAATTGATACGGTAATACCGTTTAGTTGCCCTATGCCTGTTTGAACAGCCTCGGTTAATCCTGTTTTTCTTTGATAAGAATCGATACGCTTTTTATAAGGCTCCTCTTCC